TAGAACTCATGCCCTATAAAGCATGTTATCCCATTTTCAAGTTAGTTTATTCTGCAGCAGCAAATGCTAGTTACACTATGGGCTCCGCCGAAGACAATTTAGTAATTATTAAAGCTGAAGTTAACGAGGGTACTGTCGTCAAAAAATTAAAACCTCGAGCTCGAGGACGTAGTTATGCGATAAAAAAGGCTACCTGTCATATAACTATTGTAGTGAAAGATATATCTTTAGATATAGATGAAGATATATCTTTCGATTCGTTAAAAAAACCTAGATGGAAAAAGACAAGTATGGTAGATCGTGATGTATATAATAGTGAGGTAGTATGGGACAAAAAATAAATCCACTCGGTTTCCGACTTGGTATAACCCAAAGTCATCATTCCCTTTGGTTTGCAAAACCAAAAAATTATTCTGAGGATCTACAAGAAGATCAAAAAATAAGAGACTTTATTAAAAATTATATTCAAAAGAATATGAGAATATCCTCTGGCGCCGAAGGAATTTCGCATATAGAGATTCAAAAAAGAATCGATTTGATCCAGGTCATAATCTTTATGGGATTCCCAAAGTTATTAATAGAAAGTAGACCGCGAGGGGTCGAAGAATTACAGATGAATCTACAAAAAAAATTTCATTATGTGAACCGAAAACTTAACATTGCTATCACAAGAATTGCAAAACCTTATGGAAACCCTAATATTCTTGCAGAATTTATAGCTGGACAATTAAAGAATCGAGTTTCATTTCGAAAAGCAATGAAAAAGGCTATTGAATTAACTGAACAAGCGGATACAAAAGGAATTCAAGTACAAATTGCAGGGCGTATCGACGGAAAAGAAATTGCCCGTGTCGAATGGGTCAGAGAAGGCAGGGTTCCCCTACAAACCATTCGAGCGAAAATAGATTATTGTTCCTATACAGTTCGGACTATCTATGGAGTCTTGGGCATCAAAATTTGGATTTTTATAGACAAGGAAGAGGAATAAGAAAACTTTCATCGTTTTTTCCTTCTATCAACCGATAGAAGGAAAAAGGGGAAACTCATTCATTCTTTTTCCTACCAATCCAACTAATTCTTAATTCTACTTAATTCTATAGGGTTGAATAAAAATTCAATTGACCTTTTGATATAATTGCTATGCTTAGTGTGTGACTCGTTGGTTTTTTTTTAGGGTTAGGGTTACAAAAGACCGGCCCGATAGTGTGAAAACCAATTCATCACTTCATATTATCTGGATCTAAAGAACCAGTCAAGATATGTTAAATCAGTCATATCTTTGTAGCAACTGAAATAATTACACTTTAACTTTTTTAAAGCAAAATTCCAGAAGAAAGGTGTGGATAAATGGAAGGATGAGAGAAAGAGAGAAAAAGAATATCGAATATCAATGATATAGAATTCCAATATGGAAGGTCTATGAGTCATCTCATAAAAGACAGTGTAATAAAGCATCAATAGATTCATACATAATGAAATATTCAATTAATTTCTTATAGAAGAAAAAACTCAAGAGCTTCGAGTCAATAAAGACTAAGAAGGTTGACTCAAGAATAAATTGGATTATGAGCTCCATTGTAGAATTCTGACCTAATCATTTAGTACGAAGTGGTGGAAACGAAGGAACCTGTGAATGCAAAATATTTTATTAAATAAACGAATCTTAATGATTCACTACTTAGGATGGCGAAATAAACCGGAAATCAATTCATCTATTTTGAAAAATGACGAACAAGTGCTAGGACTGAAATAGAGATTGCAAGAGTCAATATTCGCCCGCGAAAACCTTCTTTTTTTGAATTGGTAAACTCGGATAAAGGACAAAAGACAATAAATATTTATTAGGACGTTAGAAAAAAAGAACATTTTTTATAAAAATGTTCTAATAGCTATTCAAATTAATTGAAATTCAATTTGGAATCCTTTTATTCGCGAGGAGCTGGATGAGAAGAAACTCTCACGTCCGGCTCTGTAGTAGAGATGGAATTCCGAAACAACCATCAACTATAACCCCAAAAGAACTAGATTCCGTAAACAACACAGAGGAAGAATGAAGGGAATATCTTATCGAGGTAATCATATTTGTTTCGGTAAATATGCTCTTCAAGCACTTGAACCCGCTTGGATCACATCGAGACAAATCGAAGCAGGTCGCCGAGCAATGACACGAAATGCACGCCGTGGTGGAAAAATATGGGTCCGTCTCTTTCCAGACAAACCAGTTACAGTAAGACCTGCGGAAACGCGTATGGGTTCGGGGAAAGGATCCCCTGAATATTGGGTAGCTGTTGTTAAACCGGGGCGAATACTATATGAAATGGGTGGAGTAACCGAAAATATAGCTAAAAGGGCTATTTTAATAGCAGCATCCAAAATGCCTATACGAACTCAATTTATTATTTCGGGATAAAAATGTAGAACGTACAGAAATGAGTCTTGGGGATGAAACAAAATCGCCTATTTCTTTTTTAGACTTAGACAAACAATATTTCTTTTATTTTCTTCATCCTTTGAATTGGAAGAATAGATTCAAAAATTTATATGATTCAACCTCAGACCTATTTAAATGTAGCGGATAACAGCGGGGCTCGGAAATTGATGTGTATTCGAATCATAGGAGCTAGTAATCGCCGATATGCTCATATTGGTGACGTTATTGTTGCTGTGATCAAAGAAGCCGTACCAAATATGCCCCTAGAAAAATCAGAAGTAGTCAGAGCTGTAATTGTTCGTACTTGTAAAGAACTTAAACGTGACAGCGGTATGATAATACGATATGATGACAATGCTGCAGTTGTGATTGATCAAGAAGGAAATCCAAAAGGGACTCGCATTTTTGGGGCAATCCCCCGCGAATTGAGACAATTAAATTTTACTAAAATAGTTTCATTAGCTCCCGAAGTATTATAAAAAAAAAAGAGATCTGAATTTTTGGGGTATTTCAAGGGAAATAGATTAAGAACTAGATTAATTCGCAGCTTGTGTTTCGCGCATATACCTTGAAAAATTTATATTCATAAACCAATAAAAAAAAAAAAAAAAGAAAAACATGTTAATTATATCCAATTTTGGGACGCCAAAAGTTTTAATTCATCATGGGTAGAGACACTATTGCTGAGATAATAACCTCTATACGAAATGCTGATATGGATAGAAAAAGAGTTGTTCGCATAGCATCTACTAATATTACCGAAAATATTGTTAAAATACTTTTCCGAGAAGGTTTTATCGAAAACGTCAGAAAACATCGAGAACAAAACAAAAATTTTTTGGTTTTAACCCTGCGACATAGCAGGAATAGGAAAAGACCCTTTAGAAATTTGTTAAATCTAAAACGGATCAGCCGACCCGGTCTACGAATCTATTCTAACTCTCAACGAATTCCTAGAATTTTAGGTGGAATGGGGATTGTAATTATTTCCACTTCTCGGGGTATAATGACAGATCGGGAAGCTCGACTAGAAGGAATCGGCGGAGAAATTTTATGTTATATATGGTAATCCATTTAATATCCAAATGAAATCCGAAACCTCTTCCTATTTGAGAAAAAGAAAGGGGGTGAGTTGTCTAATATCGTTTCTCCTCCATTAGTTGATACCTCAAGGAGGCTTTACCTGGAATGAAAGAACAAAAATGGATTCATGAAGGTTTAATTACTGAATCACTTCCCAATGGCATGTTCCGGGTTCGGTTAGATAATGAGGATCTGATTCTAGGTTATGTTTCGGGAAAGATCCGGCGTAGTTTTATACGGATACTACCCGGAGATAAAGTCAAAATTGAAGTAAGTCGTTATGATTCAACCAGAGGACGTATAATTTATCGACTCCGAAACAAGGATTCGAAAGATTAGGTTATTTTTATTCAATATGATTCGAGATTCAAAATTTCAAGAAACTTATTTTCTACCAAGAAGTAGATTCAGAATTAAGATAAGGAATGAAAAAAAAATATGAAAATAAGAGCTTCCGTTCGTAAAATTTGTGAAAAATGTCGACTAATCCGTAGACGGGGGCGCATTAGAGTAATTTGTTCCAACCCGAGACATAAACAAAGACAAGGATAAAGGGATAATCAGACTCACTATAAGGGCTCAGCGTACAAATAAAGAATCTATTTTGACATGAAATGGATATATCCATATATTTCTGACTCATATTTATGAGATGATACAATATGGCAAAAGCTATACCGAGAACAGGTTTACGTAGAAATGTACGTATTGGTGCACGTAAAAGTGCACGTAAAATACCAAAGGGAGTTATTCATGTTCAAGCAAGTTTTAATAATACCATTGTCACAGTTACAGATGTACGGGGTCGGGTGGTTTCCTGGTCCTCGGCCGGTACTTGTGGATTCAATGGTACGAGAAGAGGGACACCCTTTGCCGCTCAAACTGCAGCAGCAAATGCTATTCGTACAGTAGTAGATCAGGGTATGCAACGAGCAGAAGTCATGATAAAAGGTCCCGGTCTCGGAAGAGACGCCGCATTACGAGCTATTCGTAGAAGTGGTATCCTATTAACTTTTGTACGGGATGTAACCCCTATGCCACATAATGGCTGTAGACCTCCGAAAAAAAGACGTGTGTAGAAATAAACAGTGAATCAATTTCAAGAGAAACAAGAGAAATAAATAATTCAATAAAAAAATATTATTACTATGGTTCGAGAGAAAGTAACAGTATCTACTCGGACACTACAGTGGAAGTGTGTTGAATCGAGAACAGACAGTAAACGGCTTTATTATGGTCGATTTATTCTGGCTCCACTTATGAAAGGACAAGCCGACACAATAGGCATTGCGATGCGAAGAGCTTTGCTTGGAGAAATAGAAGGAACATGTATCACACGTGTAAAATCCGAGAATGTCTCCCACGAATATTCTACTGTAACGGGTATTCAAGAATCGGCCCACGAAATTTTAATGAATTTGAAGGAAATTGTATTGAGAAGTAATCTATATGGAACTTGTGACGCGTCTATTTGTGTTAGGGGTCC